TAGTTCGTTCTGCGCCGCCGGCGGCCCGATAGACCGAAAACGCGCAGGTTGATCTCTCTGGTTGAGGCTGCATTCATTTATTCAACTTGACACGTGGGAAGGGCTGACTCTCCTAGTGGCTCGGCTTGGTCTCGCTCCCGCACGCCTGGACGATTGATTGAGAATCTCGAGAACCTTTCTGAACGTCCGTCTTCGCGGGGCGATTTGAAAAGGAGTATATCCCTCTCCTTGTAGTGCCTTCCATTCCACTATTCTGATCGAGAAAGATTCTCTTCCGAACGACCAAGTCATAATTATATTAAAAAACGATGCTTCCTTGGCCGTGTGGAACATGGATTAGCATTATGTCATTCCTACAAGTGATCCCCCATCCAGGACTGGAAGAAGTGCTATATGAGGACTTCGAGATCAAATATAGAATGTTTCTTTCCATTCCTCGTGAGCCACTTATTTCTCCGAAACAAGAGATCAAAGCGATTTTCCTCCTTTTTCCCAATAAGTCGACGGCGTTACACCATTGGGATACTTCGAATAAACTTGAGTACATATAGGATACACCGGTGCTAAAACCTTTTCTCGAGATATCTTCCAAACTGTTGGGGTCGTTGCTCCGGATGTTGTTCCCCCGGTGTGAAACCAGTTGGTTCCGTAGTTTGAGAATTCTGCTGATCCCAAGTACTCCATCTCCATCATTGCATATGGGAATATAAAAAGTAAAGAGGAGAAGGCATGACCAGAAGAATTGTGTGAAATAAGTGAATTTATCCAGTTGAGGCATTATTGATTGAGAAAAAATGAATCCCTCCAGACAGAAAGAGACTCCTTCCTGTACGAGTAGTGAAGAACTAAACGAGTTGGTTGGTTGTTTACCAACGGAAAGCCTGGGAGAAAGATGCACAAATCTAAAAGGAGGAGTCAATGATGGAGACTAAACGCATTGACGGTGAGGTGTCAGAATACATAACACTATGGAATTTCAACGGTGCGTACGTTTCCAATCAGAAACCCATTTGAGCAACTCTTTACGAGCTCGATCATCGAATTTTTGATTTTCATCCCTATATAATTTATAATAATTAGATTGTCATTCTCTTATTTTGGCCTCCTTCAAAAAGGATAGATCCTTTTCGTCATCAATCTGAAGAGCCTTATAAAGGCTCTCAAGGTAGTTGTCTCTTCGCTGGTACCTATGGCCGACGTTGGCCAGGAATTGGAGTTCCGTTTTTATTTTCTCTCTCCTCGAGACGAGGTATTCGTGTGGAACTCCAATTTCGTCCGGCTCCGGAACCGGAGGTTGAGCATTCAGTTAGAGACGGCGATCGCTGGTTCGCCAGAGGAGAGGGTGTTGCCCGCATAATTGCAAAGCCCTCCTGCCCGCTGACTTACTGGCCACGTTACTGATAACCTAGGAACGAGCAAAGAATCAAGTTTGCCCCGACGACACTAGAACCTACGGGCGGGGCATTTTCGGGGAGTAGCCCGCTTCTTCAGAAACTTCCTGGCACATACATTAAGGGAGCCATTGAAAGGTGACTGAAACACCAGAAACGGGGACTACCCGAGCTAATGATAGAGGCAAGAACACTTTCCGGCCAGGTCCCATTGATTGATCATAACGATATCGTGGAAATGCTGCGCGGACCCATATATATAGGAACGGAAACAGAATCACCTTGATACTAAACCGGATCGAGCCCGGGATCTTCTTGGAAATGGGAAGATCTAGGATAGGCGGCCAACCTCCTGGAGAGAGCGATGTGCATGGACCAGGTGAGTAGGGATGCAGCTCCGTGGACCGCTCGTCGGGCCTGATAGGTGGTGGTATCACACCCTTCTCAAAGGAACCGTACGTGACACTCTCGCGTCATACGGCTCCGTCCCGGAATCTGGACCTCCCCTTTCCTTTGACCAACGGGTCCTCGAACCAACCTGTCCTCGCAGCTTCAAAACGTGACGCGTCCCCCCCCCGGTTCTGGTTCAGGAAAGGGTCAACGCAAGGATCTTACTTCGAAGCAATCTCTGGAGTTTGCCCTTATCCGAACGGGTCTTGCAATAAAATAGGATTTCATATTGAGCTCCAAATATACGCTATTGGGATGGGATGGCTCCTACAAGCTCTCCCCCCTAAGAACCGCACGTGCGAGTTCCCCCGCATACGGCTCAAGTGGCGAAGGCCCTTTACTTCGCGCTTGGTAAGCGCTTCGCTGTAGCCAAGCTTACTGCTAGCCTATCGGCTAGAGCCAAGCTTCGACCGCGACTGCTCGTCGCTTCTGGCCGCCTTATTCCGTCACCCGAGATCCAAGTCAGCACCGGCAAAGATCTATTGATTCCTCGCGGCCGGGCCGGCTTGGAAGCAAGCTACCGAAAGCTTCTGGCGACTCGCTTCTACGCCCGGCCCGCCGCCTATCCTATCGGCTTGGAAGCAAGCTACCTGTCGCCTATCTCACCCGGCACTTTGAAGGGTGAGCCTTCGCTTTTTGGATCGTCTTCTGCCCAATGC